ACACCGTTTCGGATACAACCGTTACATTCCAAAATCACCGTTACTCGCGCATCTTTCCTCTTGGCCATGAATCTCCTTTGGATTTTTGATTTACTCAACTCTTCTATTTTGATTCGAAACGAAGAAAAAGAAAGGAAGGAAAAAGTAGAAGTTACTAATTTGAAATCGAACTCTAAAAGATAAAAAAAAATAAAGTAATAATAAATACTAAGAATAAGTAAGACAATGATTTCGAAACTCTATTTCAACCCGAAGAACAGTATTTCATTCTATTCTTGCCCTAGACCCGCATTTTCCTACTCTATCCACATGCCCCTATTAGTCTATTATTAATATTCATTTACTATTTTATTCGAATTCGATTATTCGAATTTGAACCTGAGTCTCGCAGACGTTGAATTCACTTTTATGCTTTCTCTTTCGTCCCTTATTCTAAAAATTAGAAAAAAGGGAAAAAAGAGAAAAAGGGAAAAGGGATTAGTCACAGATATTTGATTGTATCTCTAATCTTCCTCATTCCTTCCGATGTCAATAACTAGAATGAAAAAAAGGGGAATGTCAACGCATCCGGGAAAAAACGATTAATCTCTATTAATAGACCTGCTAAAGCCCCGAACCATAGTGTACTTAGTACTGGGGCCACGGAGAGATATGTTTTTAGATCTCGCATTGAAAAACCTCCTTTTTTTATTTAAATACATAAAGATGATGCATATATGATCAGATGCATATGTGGTTAAGGGACGCTTAGAGTTGTACACGGAATCCATAATTCAAATGTACAACGATCCATAAGGTTTTCCTTTTCTTATTATTATAAGTTAAATGAGACAAAAAAGACGAAATGGGTAGAAAAGTTGTCTTTCTCAATGGAGGAAATAGGCATGTGGAAAACAAGACAGGAATTCTCTACAATGACACTATAGAACGATTCAAGGGATGTGGCGCAGCTTGGTAGCGCGTTTGTTTTGGGTACAAAATGTCACGGGTTCAAATCCTGTCATCCCTACCTATTACTCTACCTATTACTTTACTGCCCCCCTTTGACCAGTAAGGAGGAATCAATTGAGATCGATTCCAATTGCCCGGAATCATTCATTTTTATGAAACTATAGAATATATGCATACAAAATAAAATGGGTTCGGGTTAGAAAGAGAATCTTTTTTTCTTTACAGTCTTTTCTATTCTGATAAGAAAGCGCTCTTAGTTCAGTTCGGTAGAACGTGGGTCTCCAAAACCCGATGTCGTAGGTTCAAATCCTACAGAGCGTGATTTTTTCTTCGTAGATCGAATTAGACTGAAGTGGATTCAATCACTTGCATAGCCTCGACCTCCTGGAGATTAAAGAAAGGAGGGGGTCAGTCAAAAAAAGAAATGTTAATTAATCAAAAGTCCAACTGATCACCACGCCTGTATTGTAAATATGCAGTTACGAATAATCCAGCCAAAGTAATAGGAATTAGCCCTAACACGATTCCAAATAAAAGAACTTCAATCATTTCAATTTTTTGAAAAGGAGAAAAAAAAGAGGAAATATCTATACCTAAATATTAATCAGAATTGACGTGAATCTCAACGACCAAGAATTGAAAGTTGACTTGATATATAACTATAGAATACACGGAATCTCACAGAAGGATTTCCTTTCTGAATTCTTTCTTTCAAATAGAAATTTTAAATAAGTCGTATCTTGCTCAGACCAATAAATAGAGCTGAAGTTATAGTTAAAGCTACTAGTAGAAAACCGAAATAACTAGTTATAGTAAGCATGAAGGGGCTAAATGAAATGTGGTATTTCTATACATATGTTTCTAAAGCATTTACCTGAGTTTCCCTTTATTGGAAAATAGGAGGATATACAAAAATACAAATTGAAAGAATAATTTCAATTGAAATTTTTTGATTTATCTATCATTATAGATGGCACGAACAAAGATAAAGTGACAGGCATATAAAATGAAACCGATTCATCATTTCTAAGATCTAGCCATCTAGCAATTCCTCTCAACCGAGCCGTTGAACATAAACCAATAATACGAACTGGATCATGTAACTTCATTCAAAAATGAAACTCTTTTTGAATTATTATGGAATAGAATTTTTCCATTTTTTCTTTTCATATTTTTAAAAAGTCTCATTCTTGCAGCTAGATCAAGATTTGGATTGAGATCCAACCCAACAATTCATTACAACTATTGATTCCAATTTTTTGATTCTTTCTTCGCTTTCTTTCATCGAACATCGAATAGGATTTACTACTCGTATTTGTTATCATATTTGTTACTGGAAGATTAACCAATTCCTTAAAATGAAAAGGGGGGATTCCAACAAAAAACTGTCTCTACAATCATGAAAAGGAAATTTCTAGATCTCGCATCTACTTAAATTGTTTAAATTATGGAAATATGATAATTTCTTTCGTTGTAAGAATTTTCTATTAAATACAGCATCATTTTACATCAACAGGTAAAGGAAAGGAAGAAATACATTAATTTAGCA